AATACGTTCTAAGAAGAAATATTGGAAGATCAATCTCATCGATCTTGTAAGTATCATACCAAATCCCATCAATCGAATCCTTTTTTCGAGAAATACGAGACATCTAAGTCGTACAAGTAAAGAGATCTATTCATTGATAAGAAAAAGAAAAAACGTGAACGGTGATTGGATTGATGAGAAAATAGAATTCTGGGTCGCGAACAGTGATTCGATTGATGATGAAGAAAGAGAATTCTTGGTTCAGTTCTCCACCTTAACGACAGAAAAAAGGATTGATCAAATTCTATTGAGTCTGACTCATAGTGATCATTTATCAAAGAATGACTCTGGTTATCAAATGATTGAACAACCGGGATCAATTTCCTTACGATACTTAGTTGACATTCATCAAAAGGATCTAATGAATTATGAGTTCAATAGATCCTGTTTAGCAGAAAGACGGATATTCCTTGCTCATTATCAGACAATCACTTATTCACAAACCTCGTGTGGGGCTAATAGTTTTCATTCCCCATCTCCTCATGGAAAACCCTTTTCGCTCCGCTTAGCCCTATCCCCTTCTAGAGGTATTTTAGTGATAGGTTCTATAGGAACTGGACGATCCTGTTTGGTCAAATACCTAGCGACAAACTCCTATGTTCCTTTCATTACGGTATTTCCGAACAAGTTCCTGAATGACAAGCCTAAAGGTTATCTTATTGATGATATCGATATTGATGATAGTGACGATATTGATGATAGTGATGATGACCTTGATATTGATACGGAGCTGCTAACTATGACGAATGTGCTAACTATGTATATGACGCCGAAAATAGACCGATTTGATATCACCCTTCAATTCGAATTAGCAAAAGCAATGTCTCCTTGCATAATATGGATTCCAAACATTCATGATCTGCATGTGAATGAGTCGAATTACTTATCCCTCGGTCTATTAGAGAACTATCTCTCCAGGGATTGTGAAAGATGTTCCACTGGAAAGATTCTTGTTATTGCTTCGACTCATATTCCCCAAAAAGTGGATCCCGCTCTAATAGCTCCGAATAAATTAAATACATGCATTAAGATACGAAGGCTTCTTCTTCCACAACAACGAAAGCACTTTTTCATTCTTTCATATACTAGGGGATTTCACTTGGAAAAGAAGATGTTCCATACTAACGGATTCGGGTCCATAACCATGGGTTCCAATGCGCGAGATCTTGTAGCACTTATCAATGAGGCCCTATCAATTAGTATTACACAGAAGAAATCCATTATAGAAACTAATACAATTAGATCAGCTCTTCATAGAAAAACTTGGGATTTTCGATCCCAGATAAGATCGGTTCAGGATCATGGGATCCTTTTCTATCAGATAGGAAGGGCTGTTGCACAAAATGTACTTCTAAGTAATTGCCCCATAGATCCTATATCTATCTATATGAAGAAGAAATCATGTAAGGGAGGGGATTCTTATTTGTACAAATGGTACTTCGAACTTGGAACGAGCATGAAGAAATTAACGATACTTCTTTATCTTTTGAGTTGTTCTGCCGGATCGGTCGCTCAAGATCTTTGGTCTTCATCCAGACACGATGAAAAAAATTGGATCACTTCTTATGGATTCGTTGAGAATGATTCTGATCTAGTTCATGGCCTATTACTATTATTACTATTAGAAGTAGAAGGCGCTCTGGCTCTGGCGGGATCCTCACGGACAGAAAAAGATTGCAGTCAGTTTGATAATAATCGAGTGACATTACTTCTTCGGTCCGAACCAAGGAATCAGTTAGATATGATGCAAAATGGATCTTGTTCTATCGTTGATCAGAGATTTCTATATGAAAAATACGAATCGGAGTTTGAAGAAGGGGAAGGGGCCCTCGATCCGCAACAAATAGAGGAGGATTTCTTCAATCACATAGTTTGGGCTCCTAGAATATGGCGCCCTTGTGGCAATCTATTTGATTGTATCGAAAGGCCCACTGAATTGGGATTTCCCTATTGGACTGGGTCATTTCGGGGAAAATGGATCATTTATCATAAAGAGGATGAGCTTCAAGAGAATGATTCGGAGTTCTCGCAGAGTGGAACCATGCGGTACCAGACACGAGATAGATCTTCCAAAGAACAAGGCTTTTTTCGAACAAGCCAATTCATTTGGGACCCTGCGGATCCATTCTTTTCCCTATTCAAAGATCAGCCCTTTGTCTCTGTGTTTTCACGTCGAGAATTCTTTGCAGATGAAGAGATGTCAAAGGGGCTTATTGCTTCCCAAACAAATCCTCCTACATCTATATATAAACGCTGGTTCATCAAGAATACGCAAGAAAAGCACTTCGAATTTTTGATTCATCGCCAGAGATGGTTTAGAACCAATAGTTCATTATCTAATGGATCTTTCCGTTCTAATACTCTATCCGAGAGTTATCAGTATTTATCAAATCTGTTCCTATCTAACGGAACGCTATTGGATCAAATGACAAAGACATTGTTGAGAAAGAGATGGCTTTTC